TTTTGTTCAATTTCCCGTGGAGTCAAATTCTCATCAGTACGAGTCAAAGGAATGGCCCCCTGGCCTCTGATGTCCATATAAAGGACACGGCGAGCATAAATACCCTCTTTAACTTCTATTCTAATGGACTGAATATTTTTTATAAGGAATCGGAGGCAGATGCGACGGTTTTTTCCAGGAAATCCCCAACGAAAAATACACACGATTCCTTCTTTTCTATCGAATCGATCATAACCACTACCTACATTCCACGAAATTGTACACCACAAATAGGAACTAATAAAGAGACCTGCAATCCCATAGAAAGACATCACGAGCCCTTGTGGAAAAAAAGCGATTTGCTGAGACGGAAATAAAGATGTGAAATTTCTACCAAAATAACTGGAAGTTCCAACCAATAAGAATCCTAATGAACCTAAAAAAAGGATAATGGCCCAGCAGAAATTACTTGTTTTTCGAGACCCCGTTATAGATTCTATCCATATATATTCTGATCGACAACTCATACTTGATCCGGTTGCATTTTATTGGAATTGAGAGAATACCCAAAATTCATTTGACTTGACTCTTTTTGTTTCCGAAGTAACTCTCATCAACTAGCACTAGGTTGATGTGAACCTTTAGGAGTAATTCATCAAATTGGTTAGATCTAAAATAATAACATACCCTTTCTCGTATGATCCCACTATAGATATCAACATACATATAGATACACCGGCTTTTTATTTTGGCCATCCTGATCTTTTTGAAAATAACTAGAACTCATTTACCGATATATCATCTTTCTGCAGGCATAAGAGTTTTTCCTTTAATTTGAATCTTCGACGGAAGCCATATGTTACACCATATTCCGCTAAATAGATATCTGTGTTATGATACGAGTCTAAGTTCAAAAAAAAATGGATGAGATTGGGTCCTACCGGATCTAAACAATCTTATTTTTTTGAACATGAAGAAATAAAGAAGCCATTGCAATTGCCGGAAATACTAGGCCCACTAAAGGCACAAAAACAGAGGGAAGGTTGAAAGTTGTCATAGAATGGGTACCTCGATTTACTATTTGTACCTGTTATTATTATTTAGAAAGATATCTTATAATAATTATAATTAAGAATTGGAATTATGAAATTCTTATTAATTAAGAATTTCATTTATTAATTCGTATTTATGAAATTAGAATTCGAATTGGTATAGATCTCAGTATATATCTAAGAGAGTATATACTGGACTTATTCATCTTTCTACATGACAAATATGTATGAGAATCACCTTTCTTATTATTCTTTCTTTTTTCTCGTCTTTTGCTCTTGTCTTCTAATTTTAATTTAATTCAAAAAGTTTCTTACAAATTATCGAAAGATTCGTAAGAATCCGACCCAACAGGGATTCTTAGTCAAAATTTGATTCTCGAGAGAGAGAGAAAGATAGAAAACTCTATGTCTATCTTTCTCTATTTGAATTATATATACATACGTAAGGCGGGAGGAGGAAATTCGTTTTATTTGCCAAATTTCACGAAAAGAAGAATTGATTCTTTTATCTTGTTGACAGAGGCTACTTAATTAAATTAGTAAGCCAGAATGTAACTAAAAAAGAATAAAAAAAGGTGATCCGCAACTTTTGATTCTTTCTACAATCTACAATTAGATCTTATGTCAACAAAGAAAATTCCATTTGTCTAATTTTGACTCGGAGTCCGATAAACTAACTACCTGTTTGCTACAAATCAAATAATTGAACTTAATGTTCTGTTCTACTCGATTGAATTTTGATTCAAAGGAAAGAAACCATGGACCTGAAATAACTCATTCAAAACGCTTTTTAAAGTATTACGTGGTACGACTAGATCGAATAACCCCTTATCGAACAAATATTCCGTCTCTTGTGAACCTTCAGGTACTTCTATATTCAATGTTTGTTCAATTACCCTTTTACCCGCAAATGCAATATAGGCATTGGGTTCGGCAATAATGATATCCCCCAACATACCAAAACTGGCTGTCACCCCACCAGTAGTAGGAGATGTAAGGATTGATACATAGAATAACTTTTGATTTGTTTGAAAATGATATAAAGCAGAAGATATTTTAGCCATTTGCATCAAGCTCAAACTTCCTTCTTGCATGCGTGCCCCCCCCGAAGCACACACTATAATAAGAGGTAGAGATTGATTAGTAGCGTACTCAATCAATCGGGTTATTTTCTCACCCACTACGGATCCCATACTACCCCCCATAAACTCAAACTCCATAACCCCCATTGCTACGGGAATGCCATTTAATTGGCCTATACCGGTTTGAATAGCCTCAGTTAATCCTGTCTTTTTTTGATAAGAATCAATACGATCTATATAAAGAAGGTCGTTGAATTCAATGAGAGTCTCCTCCGGCGGATCCGATCGAGAGGGATCCGCCTCGGCGTAAGAGGTAGCTGACGTCCTATATAAATCCATGTCTATACCGGAAGTCTCCTTCGAATACAATCCAGTGAGAGCCCTCTC